AATGATCCAACCAGAGGCATAATTGGAACAATACTATCAAACTTCTTAATAGCATTATCGATTAAAAATGTATTTTCTAGCATTTGACCGCGTACCATTGAAGGCTTTAGCCGCACACTTGAACGATAACCCAGAAAGTCAAGGGAATGGTTGGATAATTGGTTTATTTTTATATAAATCCTTCCTGGGTGAGACCACAGGTAAAAATAAGATTTCCAGAAATTGACAAAGTAATATTTCCATTTAGTCATCAAAAGAAACGTCCCTTTTGAAGCAAGAATTGCTTTTCCTTGATACCTAACATAATGCATGAAAGAATCTTTGAACAACCATAAATTAACTTGAAAAGCCCTGGCAAAGACTTCTGCAAAATGCTCTATTTTTCCATAGAAATATATTCGTTCAATAAGGGCTCCAGAAGATATTGATCGTAAGTGAGAAGATTGGTTACGGAGAAAGAGGAAGCCAGATTCATATTCACATACATAAGAAGTATATAGGAAGAAGAATAGTCTGTGATTTCTTTTTGAAAAAAAAGAACTGGCTTTCTTTGAATTTGAAGTAATAATACTATCCCAATTATGACACTCATGAAGAAAGAATCTTAATAAATGCAAAGAGGAAGCATCTTTTATCCAATAGCGAAGAGCCTGAACCAAGATTTCCAGATGAGCTGGGTAAGGTATTAGTATATCTAATACATAATTTAAATGTGAAAAGTTGTCCTCTAAAAAAGAAAATATTGAATGAATTGATCGTAAATTATCGGATTTCACTACCCCTTTCCTTTCTAGGGAAGATATTAATCGCAGAGACAATGGAATTTCCATAATGGTTGAAGAAACCTCTGACATTACTTGCGAATAAAAACTCTTGTTGTGCCCCAAAAATGGAGTCTGTTTAGAATCATTAACATAAAGAATAAAATGATTCTGTTGATACATTCGAATGATTAAACGTTTCACAATTAGTAAACTGGATTTATTGTCATAACCTGCATTTTCCAACAAAATCGATCCATTTAAACCATGATCATGAGCAAGTACATAAATATACTCCTGAAAGATAAGGGGATATAAGAAGTAGTGAGATCTATCTAGCCCTAAATAGCTTTGGAATTTATCCATTTGAAATTTGATTTAAATTAAATTAAGGGTAGAGGATTTTGGGGGTTATAAATGATACATAGTGCGATACAGTCAAAACAAGGTATTATAGTACAAACCGAATAGATACCTCGGATACAGATAAAATTCTCAACAGATTCTCTATCCTATCTTTTTCCTTTGTTTTCATTATAGGATAACAAGATGATTAGAAATCCTTTACTTTTTTCAACCCAATCGCTCTTTTGATTTTGGAAATTTTTTTATCAATATACTGTTTCTTATACACATACTTCTCCATTATGGAATGGAGGATGGTAATATTTAGGATTCATTAAAAAATCAAGAATACATTCCTGGGAGAAAGCCTTCCCGTATTGGGCACTAATATTTTTTTAACGTCTAATTAGATCGGGTAATCATTCAAATTAAGAACGGAAGCTCGTTGCTTTTTCTTTCCCTATAATAAAAATGAAATTAATTGAAGCCATGGGGCCCTATCCATTTCTTAATTCGACCCAACTTAAAATTGACTTCTATTTGCCCCTTTGAATAATTTAAACGAAGGCTTTGTCTTGAGCCGGAAAGAATAAAATATTCTCAGAACTCTTAATTGATACGACATGCTATTTTTTCCATTCATTCCCTTTGAGGATCAGTCGTGGTCTTCCAAACTTTACCGATGGTATGGACGAATCCTTCGCTTCATCTAAATGTGTAAAAGATCCTAGCCGCACTTAAAAGCCGAGTACTCTACCGTTGAGTTAGCAACCCACATAGAAAAAGGATATGTAGATACAATCAGAATAAACAGAATAAAAAAATGATTAAATCAAACCATAAATCTACGTAATCTACGAAAAAATTTCCCGAAAAAGAAATAAATCAAAAGAAAGAAATGTAAAAAATGCTGGACTATCCCCTATTTCTAGGTTATCCACTTTTTCAACCAAAAATCCGAGTAGCAACGCTAATCCAACGAACCCATCATTTGAATCAACAGGTAAAAAATCAAACCTAAAACCTATGGGACAGAAATAAATAGAGCTGCTTATCACGATGAATTATATTTGTTCGATACAATATTGTCAATATAAAGGTTAATAAAAGAATACGATGGAAAAAGTACAAGAACTCAAATTGAAAAAAAGGAAAAAAAAAAGACTTGTGTTGGATTGGCACTGAATATGCATATATACTAAAATTTTTAGTTTAGGTGGAGAATAAATAAAGATAAAGTAGAAAAAGGATTTATGCAATCAATAGTGTATTGAATCCATATATAATAAGTCGAATAACGAACTTCGATTCCTTGTTTCTTACTTGGTATTAGAGTTCGAATGAAAACTGCAGGTAATGTCAGAATTTTCTATATTTGTAAGGATCCACCAAATAAGGTTTACTTAGAAAAAGATTCTATAAAAGCAATGATAAATAGATACGAAGATAGCAAGAAAATAAGTAGAGCAAGAAAAAAAATAAGGAAATAAAAAAACATAGTATAGAAAAGATATCCAAAATGATATAGAAATCACTATCCTATCCTTAGTTTTTATTTCCTTAATTTAATTGAATTTCATTTGATTAGAGCAAAGTTCCTTAAAAACCTCTGCCTTTTTTAAAATATCCTGAACAGTTCCTGTAGGCTGAGCGCCTTTTTCAAGGAAATAGAGAATAGCGGGAACGTTTAAATAAGTTTGATTCTTGATAGGATCATAAAAACCCACTTTCCGAAGATCTCTTCCTTCTCTTCGGGATCGAACATCAATTGCAACGATTCGATAGACGGCTCATCGGGATAGATGTAGATGAAAAAGAAACCCCCCCCTAGAACCGTATAAGAAGCTTTCTCCTCGTACGGCTCGAGAAAAAATGATTAGAAGTTTTGTCTATGGATAAAATTATAATAAATAGGAAAGGACTCCATAAAAAAATTAGTCTATAATTTAACTCATAGTCATTTTTTTTTTTTTTTTTTTTTTTAGCTTTCTTCCTGAAAAAAAATCATTTGTACTCATAACTCAAGTTCAAGAATTCTAAAATATCTTTAAAATATCTTAAAGATATTAATCTTTTTATTTTTTGAGTGGTCTTTAACCCTCCCTTTTTCGTCTCGTTTAAAATAGATTTGGATTCTGTATTTGGATCCGTGAGACAATTGAAGTGGCGTTTCCTTGTTCTGGGATCCTTTATCTTGGTTTTAAATCATTGGGTTTAGACATTACTTCGGTGCTTCTTAACCCTTTCAAAATGGTAGCAACATACCCCTTTTTGTGATTTCTTTCTATCAAAGAATCATACCGATGGTTTATTCGTGCACGATACACCGTGAATCGAAAAGTTTTAGCCGTTCCAACAAAAATTTTTGGATTTTCAAATTTGTTTAAAATTTGCTCGAATCGGATCCTTTCGATTTCTATATCGAAGATATACTTACGAAGTTGTTCCAATTTATTGATTGGCATTAACCCTAGATCGTTGCCCCTGAGAAATTAATCAATACTTTCTACTCGAGCTCCATCGCAAACTATTTACATTACAATTACAACCCAATAAAAAAAGAAGGGTTCTAGTAGAATAGAAAAACGACGTCGAGCCAAGAGCACCTTCATTCCTATATAAAATGGTGGATGTAAGAATAAGAATCCACAACGGATCGTGTCCTTCAAGTCGCACGTTGCTTTCTACCACATCGTTTTAAACGAAGTTTTACCATAACATTCCTCTAATTTCGAACCGGTATGGAATTGATTCAATTATGGAATCATGAATAGTCATTGGTTCAGTCGGTACAGAGACATAGTTATTTCTCTTTTTTCTTAGCTACAGCTACATAGATAATCAATATTTTTATGAATAAATATTAGCAAGACCCCGGCTTTTTTGTATGAATGGAACATTTTGATATAAATCTCTATCTCAAAAAATGTCTAACAGAAATATCCAGAAATCTAAATAGAGAAATAACATAACTAACAGAAATCACACGAATAAAGAAATTCTAAATAAATAAATTCTATTTGACTCTGCCTCTTCAAGTGACTCAATAAGATAGACTTACTAATTCCAACTTCCCAAAACTTCCCAAAGATTCAATCCATAAAGAATCATTACAAATCTTTATACTTGAAAAAGTTTCTTACTTCTATATCATGATTTGAGCCAAGTTTTACAGTAAAGACTCCATTTGATTATCATAATAAAGATCATTTTTTCTTTTCGAATGGAATTCTCAATGATGTAAAGCAAATAATCTAAATAGATCGAACAATGAAAATAAATATAATTGTTAAATATTTAAAATGAAAATAAATATAATTGTTAAATATTTAAATTTTCATTTTTTAAGTAAGTATGAAAACCCTTTTTCACAAAAATAGAAAGACTTTTTGTCACTGAAATAGGATAACAATACATACCTGATAACAATACATACCTATAGGCTAAGCACTTCCTCTTTTATATGTATTTTCATATTTGAACCTGAGGTTAAGTAATCTTTCTACATCTCATCTTATCTTTATCAAAAGGGTTTAGTTACTTTTGCATGTCATTTGAACTCGATTTAGTTCAGTTTGTGAAAAATTCAGATATGATTCCGAAAAGAATCATTCAAAATAAAAAAAAGAAAGAGGAATACTATTCTATCCAATATTAGACCGTGAAACAGAACCTTGTTGAACAAAAAAGAAGTATTCGGGTACAGGGGATATGCTCTGGGACGGAAGGATTCGAACCTCCGAATAGCGGGACCAAAACCCGTTGCCTTACCGCTTGGCTACGCCCCATTTCTATTTTTATTGGACACTAATACTAATAAAGAATAATATTGGTATTAAGTGTTCGTCAATTCCAGTCCAACTATCTATAGAAAACCTTTCTTCTTTATAGAATTTATTATAGATATTATAGATTCGTTGCTAGGCTTTTGACATGTGTATATCTAGAATTCAACTTAATTTATTGATCATTACATATAATTCAATTAAGATATTGTATGAAAGTATGATTTCTTCTAGTCTCCTTTGAGAATTGGAGGATTTTTGATTGAGTGGAAAAAGAAGGATTTTTTTGTCTACCTTACTTTCTTCATTTTTCCTTATATCAATAACTCAATCAAAATGCAATTATCTCGACGAAAAAAATGTCTGTTATGCTTAATATCTTTAGTTTGATCTGTCTTAATTCTGCCCTTTATCCGAGTAGTCTTTTCTTCGCCAAATTGCCCGAAGCCTATGCTTTTTTGAATCCAATCGTAGATGTTATGCCAGTAATACCCCTGTTCTTTTTTCTTTTAGCCTTTGTTTGGCAAGCTGCTGTAAGTTTTCGATAAGATCTTTAATAGTATCTTATAGAATTCATGTAGAATTCATGATTTATTCGAGAAAAATGATAACATTTGATAAGATCAAATAAGTCTGACAGTATGAACCTTCAATTCAAACATTGAAATGATCGAATAGCCGTGAGAAATCCGGCTCGCTCCATTTCCCGATTTTAATCCTTTTTCCTTTCCGGCAAAATACCTTATTAGCTTAGGGTCGCTTACAACATCTAATTGGGGGTATGAAAGTGATTTCTGGTAATCAAAGACTCTTTTGAAAAATTTCAACTTCACAACTTCATTTGAATTTCTGAACATTCTTTTCTATTTTAGAATTCATTTCTTGGTGTCAAAATAAGATATGTGATATAAAAATGGAGGATCTATTATCTTTTCTTTTCTCTCGTTTTTCTTTTTCAAAAAATGATCTTGGAGGTTGTGTAATGCTTACTCTCAAACTTTTCGTTTACACAGTAGTAATATTCTTTGTTTCTCTCTTCATCTTTGGATTCCTATCCAATGATCCAGGACGTAATCCTGGACGTGAAGAATAAATTGTTTTTCTTGCTTTATTTTACAATTTTCTTCATATTTTTATTTTCTTTTAGCTATTCCACACACTTAACTAGAAAAAAAATAGAAAGTCATCAACGGAAAGAGAGGGATTCGAACCCTCGGTACGAATAACTCGTACAACGGATTAGCAATCCGCCGCTTTCGTCCACTCAGCCATCTCTCCCAATTGAAAAAGATAATTACTATGTTACATTACACATCAAGTAAGGATTAAATTAAGTATTTCTTTCACATTCTTTATCGTTATTATAGAATTAGCAATTCCATTTAGATGCTCGAAAGATCAAAATAGAAAGATAAAAAAAGAAGACCTTCTTGCTTTTATTTTATTCGAAGTGCCTTTTTGGCCTGGCCCGGTCAATACCCAGCCGGGCCTTTTTTTGTTACAAAAAATTCCCTTCATTTTTTTATTTATAGGCAACATACTCTAAATAGCCAATTTAGTACCCGTGTAACAATTTCCGTTCTGGGGTTTACATATACTTATCATTTTTGTTATAATGGAAATTGAGAAGGATTTTTGATTCAAAAGAATAAATCAAGAAAAGGATAAATCAAGTATGTATCAATTTGTATTTTCTTATGTCGTTTGGCAAACCAAATTTTAGATTCAAATCCAAGAATCATTGACGAATTCTCAGTCAACGAATATCCCGTTTGTCATAAATTTTGGTTTTTTTGAGTGAAAATATACATTTGATTTTTCAATAGAAAAGTGAGGGGAAGCTTTTTGGCATTGTGTGTTTTGAGATACTATACAATCAATCGAAGGGACAATCAAAAGGGGAAAAGGGTTTTTTTCTAATTTTGATAAGTTTAGTTAGAAAAAGGATTCAAAAGGGGATGCAAGTACAATAAACTAAAATTGAGTAATCCAACAAAAAAGGTAAAAATTTCTCCTATTGTGTATCGTTTTGGCGGCATGGCCGAGTGGTAAGGCGGGGGACTGCAAATCCTTTTTCCCCAGTTCAAATCCGGGTGCCGCCTCATCAGCAAACGAATCGGAATCTCTTATTCTGTTCTGCTGATATAACTCAACCTAATTTTACCCAGCCAGAACAGAATAAGGGGACTGTTAATACTTGGTTGATTCTAAACATCCGTTCTGGGGATTTTGTAAAAGATTGGAAATCGGAAATCTTTGAATCCAAAATGAAAAGAAAGATTTGATTTTAATGTTTGATTTTAATGGTCGAAGCAAGACTTCCCGATTCCTTTCTACTACTAATGTAATGTCTACTTATTGGGTCTTGATTGGAGATAATTTAACTACTGGTTGGGGGAAGTTCTTTCTATTTCTATACTGTGTAATCTACATATATAGGCTCGCGAGAATCTCTGAGTGTTCAGGCATTCAATCACTATTAGATTGAGATGGATAATTTATAGAAAAAAACATGAAAAAAATGATTCTTTTTTTTTTTTTTTAACCTCTCGTCAAAAGTATAATATACTATCTCCCAACTCCTTCAGAGAGACAATCGGGAAAGGGTACGGATTAGATCAAATAGGAAAAAGTTTGTAATAGATAGCAATTGATTTATTTTTACTTTGAAGGGCAAGAAAAAAAGGAATGTGCCCTCTTATTTTATTACTAGATGTTCCATTAGTAACATTCCTTTGTAGTTTTGATTTTTTATTTTACTTGTGTTTAGTCTTTCCCGATTATAAATCATATAGAAATTTTTGAAATGGATTTTTTGATTGGTTCATCAATAGTGTTCGCCCAGAATCCCTTTTTGACTCTGGACCATTTATTCTACTATTATTAGTGAGCAATAATGGAATAATTCTATCATAGAGATAAGGGACATAATTCACATGGATATAGTAAGTCTCGCTTGGGCTGCTTTAATGGTAGTCTTTACATTTTCCCTTTCACTCGTAGTATGGGGAAGAAGTGGACTTTAGAAGCACTCCTAATTTAGTTGAGGAATGAAACGGTATCAATTGTTTTATAGATCGTTCTGCAACGCATTTTTGATTTGAATTGAAATCATTTTCAAATCAAAATATCTTCGTTTCCAAATTCCATTGGATTATAGTGGATCAATGTATTCTATAACAGTAAAACAAAACAATTATTTCAGATTCATCGGAATAAATAGATGTATCAAAGAAATAGAATTGGGTCCTACGTAAATTCCATATATGGATTAATAACTACATATATTGAAGATAGAAGCTAATATAGTATACCAACTTTATTAGAAACAATTTTATACACTACTATAACACTAATAGAGAGTATGATAAGTAAGAAATCAATTTCTTACTTACCATACTCTCGGATCTCATAGAATACCGCCGATTATAGCCCGTTGATTTCATTTAAGGCGCAAAACAAAAATAGAATACTTTTCATTTGATTTCTTCAACTATTGATAAGAATTCAGAAGTCAAGTTTCATTTAAAGTAATTAATCATTTTGACTGGCTGTTTTTACGTAAATTATAAGTAGAAAAGCAGTAGGAATTAAAATGAACAGTGCAGTAGCAATAAATGCAAGAATATTTACTTCCATAATCTCATCGTTTTTTTTTCAAAATAACTCGGGATTTAATCCCATAGAGATGATAAATCTTTCACCTGTCAATTCAATGAATGCATTACCTATCGATGATCTTGAATCGGATCAATATCATGAATAACAATATCTGAGCTATTAAATTAATTCGTCGTCGAGAATTGAATAGTATAACATACGAACATCTTTTATCCATACTGAATCCAAAATGGGATTCCCGGACCAATCAAAAACCCCTTTACTTTATTTATCCTTCTTTTCTTTATTTTCTATAACCTACCTTCCTTAGGTCTTCCTTATAGAACCATCAAACGAACTCTAACCACCCGCCCCAACTACAAAAACCCAACAAACAATACAAGCGAAGTGGAAAAAGAGAGGAATTAGGTTCTAAATTTTAATGATCTAAATTTCTTTGGAAGACAAATAAGTATGAGAAAGATGAGTCGCGGGAGAAAAGATGGAATATTCTATCAACTTCACTATTTTAGTTATTTTTTAGTTTAGGGTTTGTTCTTTCTTCGACAGAATCCTGAAAAAAAGAAGGGAAACCCCTTCGGAATTCAATTATGCTCTCTGTCCCTTCTTTCACAGAAAATCGAGAGGCGAATTGATGTACTTATTGGATCCGTCGGGACTGACGGGGCTCGAACCCGCAACGTCCGCCTTGACAGGGCGGTGCTCTTGCCTATTGAACTACAATCCCAGGGAAATAAGAAGAGATCTAGCAGAAATTTTGGATTCTTTTTTATTCTCTCGTATCAGGTATTTTTTCGTATCAGGTATTTTTTAAGAACAAGAGGGTTCTACCATCTGATAGTAGATTGACAAATTGTTGGGCCGAGCTGGATTTGAACCAGCGTAGACATATTGTCAACGAATTTACAGTCCGTCCCCATTAACCACTCGGGCATCGACCCAACGCCTAATTCATTTTAGACGTTCCATAATCAACTTCCTTTCGTCTCCCAGGCAGATTTGACAAATACATATCACTTTATATAAAATACAAAGTCCCACTGAGTAGACTATTAGAAGGACTTGACAAAGATGGATCACTTGATAGAAAATCCCACTCCTATAGTCTTGAGTATTGGTATACCCCTAGAGGGACTTGAACCCTCGTTTTCTCCGTGAAAGAGAGAGGTCGTAACCACTGGACCATAGGGGCCTTTGGCCACCTTACCTTAATATAACTCAGACCTTTTGGAGATGTGAATCAAACCGAAAAACTCGTTAACTATTCTGGAGGTTAATGGTAATCAAATCAAACTTTACCATTCAATTACAACCTTGAAACTTGATTTCATTGGTCTTTCTCGTCTTTATATCTCTCATTCACAAAGGGTTCTGCGTTGGATCCAAGATCCTTTACTATCCAGTGGATTCAAGGTGCTTTACCAAAATAGTATTTGACCACTTAAATTATATTGCGCCCTAAGTCATACTGTCAATTGACGACAGGAC